GCCCGCGTAGCTTAAGTAAAGCAAGACACTGAAGATGTCTAGATGAGCCCTAGAAAGCTCTACGAGCATAAAGGCTTGGTCCTGACTTTAATATCTGCTATAGTTATATTTATACATGCAAGTATCCGCCTCCCCGTGAGAATGCCCTTACTTCCCTTACGGGAATAAGGGGCAGGTATCAGGCGCGCTCTCTAAGCAGCCCACTACACCTTGCTTAAGCCACCCCCTCAAGGGTACTCAGCAGTAATTAACATTAAGCAATAAGTGCAAACTTGACTTAGTAATGACTAGTAAGGCCGGTAAACTTCGTGCCAGCAACCGCGGTTATACGAATGGCCTAAGTTGATAAGATACGGCGTAAAGCGTGGTTAGGGATAATTAGACTAAAGCTAAAGCTCCTCCTGGTAGTTTTAAACCTATGAGACCTGAGAGAACCAACTACGAAAGTGGCTTTATTCCCCTGAACCCACGAAAGCTAGGGAACAAACTGGGATTAGATACCCCACTATGCCTAGCCGTAAACAATGATACTCTTTTACAAGAGTGTCCGCCCGGGTACTACGAACATCAGTTTCAAACCCAAAGGACCTGGCGGTGCTTAACATCCCCCTAGAGGAGCCTGTCCTATAATCGATAACCCCCGTTAAACCTCACCCCCTTTTGCAATGTCTGCCTATATACCGCCGTCGTCAGCTCACCCTGTAAGGGCCCAAAAGTAAGCGAAATTGGTTTTACCCCTAAACGTCAGGTCAAGGTGTAGTATATAAGGGGGGAAGAGATGGGCTACATTGGCTATCTTAGTCAATTACGGAAGAAACACATTGAAATTTGTGCCTTGAAGGTGGATTTAGAAGTAAGTAAAAAATAGAGAGTTTTACTGAATTTGGCACTTAAGCACGCACATACCGCCCGTCACCCTCCCTAAAGGTATATTACAGCATAATTAATAAGCTACACTCACTTCTCAAGAGAGGGAAGTCGTAACATGGTAAGTTTACCGGAAGGTGTACTTGGCTCCAAGACATAGCTAAAGTAGTAGAGCACCTCCCTTACACCGAGAAGTTGGTCGTGCGAATCGACCTGTCCTGACACTAACTAACTAGTCCACCCACTAAAGAACAAACCTTACACACATGAACCCCAATGAATTTAACAAAATGAAATAAAACATTCTACACCTCAGTAAAGGAGATTAAAAAGGAAATAAGAACAATAAAATTAGTACCGCGAGGGAATGTTGAAATAGAGATGAAAAAGCCCAGTGAAGATTGAAAAAGCAGAGACTATACCTCGTACCTTTTGCATCATGATTTAGCAAGAGAATTTTAGGCAAGGGGCACCTTAGTCTAAAATACCCGAAACTAAATGAGCTACTTCAAGCCAGCATGTACCATTCAGTGCCTACCCGTCTCTGTCGCAAAAGATGTGGGGAGAGCTTCAAGTAGGGGTGACAGACCTATCGAATTTAGTAATAGCTGGTTTTCTGAGAGATAAATATTAGTTTAGCCTCTAAAATTCTCCATTCCTGAGCCTCAAAACAATTTAAATTCTATTAAAACTATAAGGATAAAGAGAAGTTTATAGAGTTAATCAAACGGGTTTCAGCCCCTTTGATCAGAGCTACAACTCCTCCAGCAGGGTAAAGATCATATTAATTAAGGTTAATTACTCATGTGGGCCTAAAAGCAGCCACCTCCTCAGAAAAGCGTCACAGCTCAAATAAAACACCCCCAATAATACCGTATATAACTCCTAGCCCGCATACATTTTTATCAGAATATCTTATTTTTATATAAGAGAAATTATGCTAATATTAGTAATAAGAGATTAAGACCCTCTCCTTGCACAAGTGTAACTCACAATGGACCCGCCACCGAGAGCTAACGACCCTTAAACAAAAGAAGGAAGAGGGGGTAAAATAAAATACTAGAAAACCCCCCTACCCGACCCGTTAACCCTACACTGGAGTACAATAAAGGAAAGATGACAAACGAAAGAAGGAATTCAGCAAACCTTATCCCCGCCTGTTTACCAAAAACACCGCCTCTTGAAACAACTATATAAGAGGTAGAGCCTGCCCAATGATATTAATTTAATGGCCGCAGTATTTTGACTGTGCTAAGGTAGCGTAATCATTTGCCCTTTAAATGAGGGCCAGTATGAACGGTTTGACGAGGGCTTAACTGTCTCCTTTCGTCCATCAATGAAATTGATCTCTCCGTGCAAAAGCGGAGATATGTCTATAAGACGAGAAGACCCTGTGGAGCTTAAGATAAAACTTTAGACCCCGCCAAAAATTATATAATACAGGACAAAGCCAAAAGTACCTAAGGAGTATCTTCAGTTGGGGCGACTGCTGGGAAAACAAAACCCCCGCGAAGACTGAGAAAACCTAACTCTTACACTCTAGAACCACCCTTCAAAATAATAGAACTTCTAACTTTTACTGATCCGACCAGTTGATCAACGAATAAAGTTACCCCAGGGATAACAGCGCAATCCCCTTTTAGAGCCCTTATCGAAAAGGGGGTTTACGACCTCGATGTTGGACCAGGGCATCCTAATGGTGTAGCCGCTATTAAGGGTTCGTTTGTTCAACGATTAAAGCCCTACGTGATCTGAGTTCAGACCGGAGTAATCCAGGTCAGTTTCTATCTATAAATTATTTTTCTCTAGTACGAAAGGACCCAGAAGAAGAGGCCCATGCTTCAAGTAAGCCTCCTTTTAAGTTAATGAACCAAGCTCAATTAACTCTAAGAAATAACAAATGATCAAAGATAATGATAGTTAGGATAGCAAAGTTTGGATTTGCGAAAGGCCTAAGCCCTTTCCACAGAGGTTCAAATCCTCTTCTTAACTGTGAAGTTAATTACTACAAATGTTATTAACCCATTACTTCTTATTATCCCCGTTCTCCTAGCGGTTGCCTTTCTTACACTTCTCGAACGGAAAGTCCTGGGTTATATACAACTACGTAAGGGCCCTAACGTAGTTGGCCCTTATGGTCTTCTCCAACCAATCGCAGACGGAGTAAAACTGTTTATCAAAGAGCCTATTCACCCTGGCATAGCATCCCCCCTAATGTTTAATGTCGCCCCCGTAATAGCCTTGTCGATTGCTCTACTCATGTGAGCCCCAGTCCCTTTTCCGGTCCCTCTTACCGAGCTAAGCTTAAGTATACTGTTCATCTTGGCGCTATCCAGCCTTTCAGTCTACTCTATTATAGGGGCAGGATGAGCATCAAATTCTAAATACGCCCTGATTGGGGCACTTCGAGCAATTGCCCAAACCATTTCATACGAAGTTAGCCTAGGCCTTGTCCTTCTTGGTGTAGTACTATTTGCAGGCGGCTTCTCTATGCAAATTTTCATTTCAGCCCAAGAACATATTTCTTTCTTTTGATTTACATGACCTCTTTGCTTTATATGAATTGTATCAACAATTGCTGAAACAAATCGAAGCCCATTTGACTTGGTTGAAGGAGAATCAGAACTAGTATCAGGCTTTAATGTCGAATACGCCGCAGGCCCATTCGCACTATTTTTCCTAGCCGAGTACTCTAATATCCTTCTAATAAACACCATCTCTGCAATCTTATTCTTTGGAAGCAGTGCGGGACTTGTAAACTCATACACAGCCACAGCATCTATTATGCTCAAAACCTGCATACTAGCATTCTTTTTCCTTTGAATCCGTGCCGCATTTCCTCGATACCGTTACGACCAACTTATACATTTAACATGAAAAAGCTTCCTCCCACTAGCCTTAGTATTCGTGATGTTTAGCTTCATAACACTACTTGTACTTGCTGGCATTCCTCCCATAGACTAAAAAATTGTAAACATATAAATCCGTAAACGCATACTATGTATAGATGCATACTATGTATAGATGCATACTATGTATAGATGCATACTATGTATAGATGCATACTATGTATAGATGCATACTATGTATAGATGCATACTATGTATAGATGCATACTATGTATAGATGCATACTATGTATAGATGCATACTATGTATAGATGCATACTATGTATAGATGCATACTATGTATAGATGCATACTATGTATAGATGCATACTATGTATAGATGCATACTATGTATAGATGCATACTATGTATAGATGCATACTATGTATAGATGCATACTATGTATAGATGCATACTATGTATAGATGCATACTATGTATAGATGCATACTATGTATAGATGCATACTATGTATAGATGCATATGATGTTTTCATACCATCCGCTATTGACAAGACATACAAGTAATAACCCGGCATCTGCCGTCGTACCGGTGAAACCCTTATAATCTCAAGTGCAATACACAAAGAATAGTATAAGAATTATCTCCGTTGCCAGTATGAGGGATCCTTTCAGGTCCAATTTCTCACTTTACTCGGTCAATTAATATCTGCTGACCTCCATCGCATGCTGTTAATAGATTTATCGCTATACCCGGCATGCGGGCACGCCTTCTACGGGTAAGGGGTTCCTTTTTTATTCTCCTTTCACTCGGCTAGGCCTCATATCCAAAAGGGGTTGCAGAAGAGTGTTCATAGTGGTTGTACTCCTTAAACATAAGATGAATGTGTTATAAACATTCTTGGAGATTCGCATAACTGTATTCAAGTACATATATCTATTCTTTTCCCGCCCCCCTTCTGTAGTATGAAACAATCAAATAAAATTAAACTTAAATCCCAAGCCTAGAAATTTTATTCGGCAGAATCATATTACTATTTAATAATTATTTTATTAAAATATTTAATAAAATTCTCCTAATCCCCGAACTTTTTGCCTCGCTTTAAGTACAAAAAATTTTTATAAACTCAATACTATAATATGAAAACATAACTTGCGTGTGCCTCACTGCTAGAGAGTAGTGTACTGGAAGCACGAAGAGTTTTGATCTCTTAAGTAGAGGCTCGTATCCTCTCTCACTAACGCATACATGTGAGAAAGCCTTCTAGGAATTGTGTCTGACTAAAGAGCCACTTTGATAGAGTGAAACATGAGGGTGAAAGCCCCTCCAACTCCTTAAAATCATTAAGTTAAGGTAAGCTAATTAAGCTACCGGGCCCATACCCCGTCCATGTAAGTTAAACCCTTACCCCTAACTTATGAATCCTCTAATAATAACTGTGTTAGCACTAAGTTTGTTTTCAGGAACTATAATCACGCTTTCAAGCACCAGCTGACTCATAGCATGAATGGGATTAGAAATTAATACTATGGCAATTATCCCCATTATTGCACGCAAGCATCACCCTCGAGCTACTGAAGCCGCTACCAAATACTTTCTTATTCAAGCTCCGGCAGCTGCAACAATCCTATTTTGTGCAATCGCCAACGCATGAATCACAGGACAATGAGAAATCAACCAAATATCTATAAACCTTCCCACAGCCCTAATCTTAATTTCCCTTGCTATGAAGATAGGTATGGCCCCCGTTCACTCATGACTCCCTGATGTTCTCCAAGGCTTAGACCTCATGACAGCCTTAGCCCTCTCTACATGACAAAAGCTGGCCCCCTTATCAATTTTAGTCCAATTGCACTCAACACATTCTTCCTTATTGGTTATTATAGGAATATTATCCATCCTTATGGGTGGCTGAGGGGGTCTAAATCAAACACAAACCCGAAAAATTTTAGCCTATTCTTCAATTACTCACATGGGATGAATACTTCTGATTTTACAATTTATACCTAATTTAACCTTACTAGCATTTGTAATCTACGTACTCATAACCTCATCATTATTTATGATTTTGAACCAAAACAACGCCCTCTCTATCAATAAATTACCAATCTTATCAACCTACTCACCCATCCTATGTACCCTTATACCACTAATTTTATTATCTTTAGGGGGGCTACCACCTTTCACAGGCTTCATTCCTAAATGACTAATTATTAAAGAACTCTCCCACCTTGGTTTGACTGGGCTAGCGGTTACTTCTGCAATCGGAGGACTATTAAGCCTTTACTTCTACCTACGACTATCATATGTCTCTTCCATAACAATATCTCCTGGGTCCACCTTGACCCCTGCTTCATGACGACCAACTGTGAACTCCACACCCACTATGTTAAAGATTACAATTATTCTTTCCATCATAATACTACCACTAACTCCGTTAATTACCGCCTCACTTATATAGCAGAGACTTAGGATAATTAAGACCAAGGGCCTTCAAAGCCCTCAGTAAGGGTGGAAATCCCTTAGTCCCTGAATAAGACTTGCAGAACATTAATCCACATCGCCTGCGTGCAAAGCAGGTGCTTTAATTAAGCTAAAGCCTTACTCTAGATAGGCAGGCTTTGATCCTGCAAAATGTTAGTTAACAGCTAACCGCCCAAACCTACGAGCATCTATCTACTTCCCCTCCCCTATATGGGGGAGAAGGGGAGGGGAAGCCCCGGCAAAGTATTACTCTGCTTCTTTAGATTTGCAATCTAACGTGCTGACACCTCGGAGCTTGATAAAAAGAGGATTTTAACCTCTGTATGTGGGTCTACAATCCACCGCTTAAACATTCAGCCATTTTACCTGTGATAATTACACGATGACTCTTTTCCACCAACCACAAAGACATTGGCACTCTATACATAGTATTTGGGGCCTGAGCCGGAATAGTAGGAACTGCTCTTAGTCTGCTTATCCGAGCAGAACTAAGCCAACCAGGCAGCCTACTCGGGGATGACCAAATCTACAATGTTATTGTTACTGCCCACGCATTTGTTATAATTTTCTTCATAGTAATGCCTATTATGATCGGCGGTTTCGGGAACTGACTTATTCCATTAATGATTGGGGCACCTGATATAGCCTTCCCACGAATAAATAATATAAGCTTCTGACTTCTCCCACCATCCTTCGTCCTTCTATTAGCCTCTTCTGCCGTAGAAGCTGGAGCCGGGACAGGCTGAACTGTCTACCCTCCTCTAGCAAGCAATCTTGCCCATGCAGGAGCATCCGTCGACTTAACTATTTTCTCGCTTCATCTAGCAGGAGTCTCATCCATTCTAGGAGCAATTAATTTTATTACAACAGTCCTTAATATAAAACCTGAAGGAATAACTATATACCAACTACCTCTATTTGTTTGAGCTGTATTCATTACAGCCATCCTTCTCCTTTTATCCCTCCCTGTCCTGGCAGCCGGAATTACTATACTACTGACAGATCGAAATCTTAACACCACCTTCTTTGACCCTGCTGGAGGGGGAGATCCTATCTTATACCAACACCTTTTCTGATTCTTTGGGCACCCTGAAGTATATATTCTTATCTTACCAGGATTCGGAATGATTTCTCATGTTGTTGCATACTATTCAGATAAAAAAGAACCTTTTGGTTACATGGGTATGGTCTGAGCAATAATAGCAATTGGTCTCTTAGGATTTATTGTTTGAGCTCATCACATGTTTACTGTAGGGATAGATGTAGACACACGGGCCTACTTTACTTCTGCTACAATAATTATTGCTATTCCCACAGGGGTAAAGGTATTTAGCTGACTTGCTACCCTCCATGGAGGTAAGATTAAATGAGACGCCCCTCTTTTATGGGCGCTAGGTTTTATCTTTCTATTTACTGTAGGGGGTCTGACAGGTATTGTTCTGTCGAACTCTTCACTTGATATTGTTCTTCATGACACATACTACGTAGTAGCACACTTCCACTATGTTCTTTCTATGGGAGCCGTCTTTGCTATTATAGCAGGTTTCATTCACTGATTCCCTCTAATAACAGGATATACTCTACATCAAGGATGGGCTAAGCTTCACTTCTCAGTGATATTTGTAGGAGTAAACTTAACTTTCTTCCCTCAACACTTCCTAGGGCTAGCCGGAATGCCCCGACGTTACTCTGATTACCCAGACGCCTATGCCCTATGAAATACAGTCTCATCTATTGGCTCAATAATCTCCTTAGTAGCCGTAATTATATTCCTCTATATTATCTGGGAAGCATTTGCCTCTAAACGAGAAGTACTAGCCCCAGAATTAACTTCAACTAACATTGAGTGACTCCATGGATGCCCGCCTCCTTACCACACATTTGAAGAACCGGCTTTCGTACGAACACTCCCTGCCTAACGAGAAAGGGAGGAATCGAACCCCCGTATGATGGTTTCAAGCCATCCGTATAACCACTCTACCACTTCCTTATAAGACTCTAGTAAAACAATTACTCCGCTTTGTCAAGGCGAGGTTGCAAGTGAGAGCCTTGCGTGTCTTTTTATGGCGTACCCATCACAACTAGGTTTTCAAAATGCAGCATCTCCTCTAATAGAAGAGTTTCTCCACTTCCATGATCACACCCTAATAATTGTACTTCTCATTAGTGTACTCGTTCTATATATTATCATTGTAATAGTAACAACAACTCTAACCGATAAGTTAATCCTCGACTCCCAATTAATTGAGATCATCTGGACTATCTTGCCGGCATTTATTCTTGCCATTATTGCTCTTCCCTCCCTCCGAATTTTGTACCTAATAGATGAGATTAATGACCCTCATTTAACCGTCAAAGTCATTGGGCACCAATGATATTGAAGTTACGAATATACTGACTACGAAGACCTATCCTTCGACTCTTATATAACCCCAACACAAGACTTACTACCTGGTCAACTTCGTCTTTTAGAAGTAGATCATCGAATAGTGTTTCCAACTGATTCTCCAATCCGAATGCTAATTACCGCCGAAGACGTCCTTCATTCTTGAGCAGTCCCTAGTCTAGGGATTAAAATAGACGCTGTCCCTGGACGACTGAATCAAACCACCCTATATGCAAACCGAGCTGGCGTCTTCTATGGACAATGCTCTGAGATCTGTGGCGCAAACCACAGCTTTATGCCTATCGTTATTGAATCAGTCCCTCATGGCCAATTTGAAAATTGAGTAGCTCTAATAATTGAGGATAACTCACTAGAAAGCTAATTTGGTCTTAAGCGTTAGCCTTTTAAGCTAAAATTTGGTGGCTACCCCCCGCCTCTAGTGAAAATGCCTCAACTCAACCCTGGGCCATGAATACTAATTGGATTATCCTCTTGGCTCATTTTTTTACTCCTTATTCCCCCCCTGGTGATCTTGTTTAAGCCCGTAAATTCTCCAACAAAAAAACAAACCCTAAATCCCTTAGACCCCTGACACTGACCATGGCCTTAAACTTCTTTGACCAGTTTATAACTCCTACCCTATGAGGTATCCCTTTAATCACTGTAGCTACAATTGCACCAGTACTCATTATCTCGGCCCCCACTTCCCAGTGAATAACGAACCGAATTACAACTCTTCAATCACAAATTATCTCTAACTCTACCTATCAACTGTTTGCACCATTAAGCCCCAAGAGCCATACATGAACATTATTAATTGTCTCACTAATAATCTTTTTTATAATTATCAACCTCTTAGGTTTACTGCCTTATACTTTTACACCTACTACTCAACTCTCATTTAATATAGCATTTGCCGTTCCTACATGACTCGCAACCGTAATTATTGGCCTCCGCACACAGCCAACCCATGCGTTTGCTCACCTTCTACCCGAGAGCACCCCACCTCTATTAGTTCCCATTCTTATTATTATCGAAACAATTAGCTTATTTATCCGACCCCTAGCCCTAGGCGTTCGACTCACCGCTAATTTAACAGCCGGACACTTACTTATCCAGCTTATCTCAACAGCAGTAAATACAATAATGTTCTCTACACCCACAATTGGATTACTAACGGGCATCTTGCTAATTTTATTATCAATTCTAGAGATTGCAGTAGCAATAATCCAAGCGTACGTGTTCGTTCTATTATTAAGCCTATATCTTGAAGAAAACTCATAATGGCCCATCAAACACACCCCTACCATATAGTTGACCCCAGCCCATGACCCCTAACAGGAGCCATTGCCGCAATAATACTAACTTCAGGATTAGCCATATGATTCCACACTAACTCTGTTGTTGTACTGTGTTGAGGAGTTATTGTTCTGATTCTCACAGTAGTTCAATGATGACGAGATGTAGTACGAGAGGGAACATTCCAAGGTCACCATACAGCCTCTGTTCAAAAAGGACTTCGATATGGAATAATCCTGTTCATCATCTCGGAAGTCCTATTCTTTGTCGGATTTTTCTGAGCATTTTATCACTCTAGCCTAGCCCCTACCCCCGAGCTTGGAGGAATCTGACCCCCTGCAGGAATTTCCCCCCTTAACCCCTTCGAGGTTCCTCTCCTAAATACCGCTGTTCTCCTCGCTTCAGGGGTCACGGTCACTTGAACTCACCATAGCATCATAGCAGGCGAACGAGACCAAGCCATCCATTCGTTGTTTCTAACAATTCTTCTAGGGGGGTACTTTACTTTCCTTCAAGCATTAGAATACTACGAAGCCCCCTTCACCATTGCTGATGGTGTTTACGGCTCAACATTTTTTGTAGCAACAGGATTTCATGGACTACATGTTATTATTGGCTCTACATTCCTAGCCATTTGCCTCCTACGGCAGATCCAATACCATTTTACACCAACACATCATTTTGGCTTTGAAGCCGCCGCTTGATACTGACATTTCGTTGATGTGGTATGATTGTTCCTGTACGTCTCTATTTACTGATGAGGTTCTTAATCTTTCTAGTACTAAGCAGTACGCGTGACTTCCAATTACTCAGTCTTGGTTAAAATCCAAGGAAAGATAATTAATCTAATTACAATTATAATCTGTATTACTATTACACTGTCAATTATTCTAATACTAGTAGCCCATATCCTGCCAGATACGTCCCCCGACTTCCAAAAACTATCCCCATATGAATGCGGGTTTGACCCCATAGGATCCGCACGACTACCCTTTTCACTCCACTTTTTCCTAGTCGCAATCCTTTTCCTCTTATTTGACCTTGAAATTGCGCTTCTATTCCCACTTCCATGAGCAGATCAATTCTCCCTCCCTATAGCCCCCTACATATATGCTATAACTCTTATTATCCTGCTAGCTGGGGGCTTAGCCTATGAATGAGTCCAAGGAGGCCTCGAATGAGCTAAATAAGTAGTTAGTTTAAGTAAAACATTTGATTTCGACTCAAAAACTTGTGGTTAATCCCCACAACTATTTTATGCCTGCCACTCAATCCGCCCTATGCTGTATATTTTTTCTAGGTCTGCTGGGGGTAACTTTTTATCGGAGCCACCTACTATCGGCCCTCTTGTGTCTGGAAGGATTAATATTATCTCTCTTCCTCCTTCTTGCGATCTGGTCACTTCAAACCAACGCGACTTCCTTCACATCAACCCCAATGCTTCTACTCGCTTTTTCGGCCTGCGAAGCAGGACTAGGGCTAGCTCTTCTAGTCGCCACAACCCGAACACATGGGATCGCCGATCTAAATGCATTAACCTCACTTCGATGATAAAAATCTTAATTCCCACCCTGATGCTGATCCCAGCTACATGATTATCCAGCCCTCAATTGCTGTGAAACTCAGCCCTGTCTTATAGCTTCGTTATTGCTGGCCTAAGCCTTAGCTGAGTAAAAAATATCTCTGAAACAGGCTGAACAGCACTAGGACTTAGTATGGGGACAGACCCATTATCAACCCCACTTCTAGCCCTAACATGTTGACTTCTCCCTCTCATGATCCTCGCAAGCCAGAATCATTTAAAAGCAGAGCCACATACCCGACAACGTCTATACATCACCCTTTTAATCTTACTACAGTTTTTCCTGATCCTAGCCTTTAGTTCAACCGAATTACTTATATTTTATGTAATATTTGAAGCAACACTAATTCCTACACTTTTTATTATTACACGATGAGGTAACCAAATGGAACGCCTTAATGCAGGCACATATCTGCTATTCTATACTTTAATTAGCTCATTACCGTTACTAATTGCCTTAATGCTAATTCAATCCAAAACAGGGTCATTATCACTTACAAGCGCTCAATTCTATATAGCCAGCATCCCCCAACATGATTTTCTATGATTAGCCTGCTTTCTTGGGTTCTTAGTTAAGATACCTCTCTATGGAGTGCACTTGTGATTACCCAAAGCACATGTAGAAGCTCCCATTGCTGGATCTATGATTCTTGCTGCGGTATTACTCAAACTAGGCGGATATGGTATAATACGAATCTCAATTCTTGTTGAACCAGTTAGTGAAATTTTAACTTACCCATTTGTAGCTATAGCACTATGAGGCATTGTAATAACGGGGCTAATTTGTCTACAACAAATAGACCTAAAGTCATTAATTGCTTATTCATCAGTAGGGCATATAGGACTAGTTGTAGGTGCTATTTTAACTCAAACACCAGAAGGTTACTCAGGAGCCCTAATCCTTATAATTGCTCATGGTTTAACTTCATCAGCACTTTTCTGCCTCGCTAACTCTAATTATGAGCGTACACATAGCCGAGTAATGATCCTAGCGCGAGGACTACAAATAATTTTCCCCCTGATAGCAACCTGATGGCTAGCATTTACATTAGCTAACTTAGCCCTCCCTCCACTACCCAACTTAATAGGAGAATTAGCAATTATTATTTGTATGTTCAATTGATCATGGTGAACTTTCATCTTAACAGGGGCAGGAACAGTAATTACAGCAGCTTACTCACTCTACATGTTTGTTACTACTCAGCGCGGAAATTTTGCAATACATATCATTTCATTAAGCCCTACACAAATCAAAGAACATTTACTTATTTTTCTCCACCTTACTCCCCTCCTCCTCCTAGTGATGAAACCTGAAGTTATCTCATACTAGCTCCCAGTATAAATAGTTTAATAAAAATATTAGATTGTGATTCTAAAGATAAAGGTTAAACTCCTTTTTTCTACCGAGAGAGGTTTGATAACAACAAGAACTGCTAATTCTTCCACCCTAGGTTAAATTCCTGGGCTCACTTGAAAAACTACTAAAGGATAACAGTTTATCCGTTGGTCTTAGGAACCAAAAACTCTTGGTGCAAATCCATGTGGTAGTAGCTATGACTTGTCTTTACTCGTTAATTTCCGAAATTACAATCACAGGCTCTGCAACAGTACTGCTAATCCTATTTGCTGCCGCCCTGGGGTTTCAAACTTCCGCTACCCTTACCAAATTAGCTAAAGCAGAACTGATTACAAAAACTGTTAAAATCGCATTCTTTTGAAGCCTTATCCCTCTATTCCTTAACCTTACCTCCGAATTTGTCCCAGTAGACTTTGGATTCTACTGATTTGCTATTGGAAGTCTTCCAGTATGACTGACCTTAAATATGGATTCCTACTCAGTTGTCTTTTTACCTGTAGCCCTCTACGTCACATGATCCATCCTTGACTTCGCACAGTGATATATAAAAGAAGACCCTAACATTGACCAATTTTTTAAATTCTTATTAATTTTCCTAATCTCAATAATTATCTTAGTTACATCCAACAACCTATTCATACTCTTTATTGGCTGAGAAGGGGTAGGTATCATGTCATTCCTTCTTATCAGCTGATGATTCGCACGCCCCGACGCCAACACAGCTGCCCTCCAAGCCGTTATATACAATCGTGCCGCTGATCTAGGACTAATTGCCTTCATGGCCTGAACCATATTCACCACAGGCTCATGAGAATTTAACGAGATCTTCATATATCTTTATGACCACCCAGCAACAGCCCCAGGTCTGATACTTATCGTAGCTGCCGCGGGAAAATCTGCCCAATTTGGCTTACATCCCTGACTCCCTTCCGCTATAGAGGGCCCTACTCCTGTTTCAGCCCTTCTTCACTCAAGCACTATGGTTGTTGCAGGTATCTTCCTACTAATCCGCCTACATCCTGTAATTGCCGCCACCCCTACAGCAATAACTGTATGTCTATGCCTAGGGGCACTAACCACGCTATTTACAGCAGCATGCGCACTCACCCAAAATGACATTAAAAAAATTATTGCTTTCTCTACATCTAGCCAACTCGGATTAATAATAGTAACAGTTGGTCTAGGTCACCCTAATCTAGCGTTCCTCCACATCTGCACCCATGCTTTCTTTAAAGCCATATTATTTATCTGCTCTGGGTCTATTATTCATAGCTTAGATAATGAACAAGATATTCGTAAAATAGGGGGAATGTTCCACCTTATCCCCCTGACTTCTTCATGTATTACACTAGGAAGTCTAGCACTGGTGGGAACCCCCTTTCTATCAGGCTTCTACTCAAAGGACGCCATCATTGAAGCACTTAATACATCAAACCTTAATGCCTGAGCCCTAGCCTTAACACTATTGGCCACTTCATTTACCGCTGTATACTCCCTACGAATTGCTTACTATGTATTGACTGGTAAGCCCCGATTTATTCCTCTACCCCCCGTAGATGAAAGTGACGACCACCTCAAAAAAGCCTTAATCCGGCTGGCTATAGGAAGCCTGTTCTTTGGCTACCTAATTATTAACACTCTCCCTCCAATGCTCACCCCTGTTCTAACTATACCAACTTCAGCCAAAATAGCAGCCATTGTAGTTACACTTCTAGGCCTGGGGCTAGGATTCTTAGTATCGTGGGCTAACTCCTCCCAAGCTCGGGCATATCCCCGACTTCGCTCCCACTTCACAACCCTACTAGGATTCTTCCCCTCAATTGTCCACCGTTACATTCCTAAATCGGCCCTTACCTTAGGACAACTCATTTCACATCAACTTGTTGATCAGATTTGATTAAAACTAGCAGGCCCCGATGCCCTATCAAAATCAAATGCATCCACTTCGAAATACATTAACTCAATCCAGCGGGGGGTAATTAAACTACACCTTATAACCTTTATTGCCTCCATAGCAATGATATTGTTAATCTTCTACTTCATTACTAGATTACTCACTGAGACCCTCTTACGATTAGCCCCCTACACTCCTATAGAGGGTCTTTGCCTTATAATTTTTTTTGCCGCTTACCCCCGGTAATAATAATATTAATTCCCAATCTCATGACTACACTGCCCGTAAAGACCCTCGGCTATTACCCCGAGTAAGTTCTAAAACTGCAAGTAGTGTTAGTAACAGTATACATCCCCCCATTACTAACAGGGCCCCATAATCCAGATAAATAAGAGCCACCCCCCGAGCATCTGGCTCGGAGAGACCAAAGCACTCAAATTCATAAAATAAATCTCAACCAACCCCTAGCTTTATGTTCATAAAATTGTTAATAAAAACTAATGAAAACGCTGTGTAAAGCAATAAATAGCGGTGGGTTTTAGAATATGTTAAAATTAAAGGAAAAGAATCAGCAGCCAAAGCAGTAGTATATGCAAATACTACTAATATACCACCTAAATAAACTAAAAATATAATAAGAGATAAGAAATTTGCCCCATATCCCATTAATACAATACATGATGCTCCCGACACTACAACTAAACTTAGGGATCCAAAGTAAGGTGAAGGATGGGCAGTTACTGCGGCAAGTCCTACTACCATAGTTAATAATGCAATATAAATAATTAAGGTCATAATTCTCATCTGGCCTTTAACCAAAACCGGTGGACTGAAAAACCACTGTTGTGTAATTCAACTATAAGAATCACATGACAGTATATGGACACACACTCTCATGGCGAGCTCGCGCAAAACCCACCCCCTAATAAAGATTATAAATAATATACTAGTCGACCTTCCTGCCCCCTCCAACATCTCTGCCTGATGAAATTTCGGCTCCCTACTAGGACTCTGCCTAGGAGTACAAATTGTAACAGGACTATTTTTAGCCATACACTACACCGCTGACATCTCCATAGCATTCTCTTCGGTTACACACATCTGCCGAGACGTAAATTACGGCTGACTAATCCGCAACTTACATGCAAACGGAGCCTCATTCTTCTTCATTTGTATCTACCTCCACATTGGCCGAGGCTTGTATTATGGGTCCTACTTATATAAAGAAACCTGAAATACAGGAGTAATTTTACTACTCCTTGTCATAGCCACTGCTTTCGTCGGTTATGTCCTCCCCTGAGGCCAAATATCATTTTGAGGGGCTACAGTAATTACCAACCTGTTATCAGCCGTGCCTTATGTAGGTACAACCTTAGTCCAATGAATTTGAGGAGGCTTTTCAGTAGATAACGCCACACTATCACGATTCTTCGCCTTCCACTTCCTTCTCCCGTTTATCATTGCAGCCGTTGTTATACTACATCTTTTATTCCTACACGAAACCGGCTCAAACAACCCGCTGGGGCTGAACTCAAACCCAGACAAGGTCCCTTTCCACCCATACTTTTCTTATAAGGACCTCCTTGGGTTTGCAGTTGCCATGACCCTTCTATCACTTCTAGCACTCTTTTTCCCCAACGCACTTGGGGATCCAGACAACTTTACCCCAGCAAATCCACTTGTCACGCCCCCTCATATCAAACCAGAATGATATTTCCTATTTGCCTATGCAATTCTTCGATCAATTCCTAATAAATTAGGGGGAGTCCTCGCCCTACTAATATCCATCCTAGTTCTTATAGTGGTCCCCTTCCTCCACACATCAAAACACCGATCAATAACTTTCCGCCCACTGTCACAAGTTTTATTCTGAGCCCTAGTTGCAGATGTACTAGTCCTCACATGAATTGGTGGTATGCCTGTTGAAAACCCTTACATCCTAATTGGTCAAGCCGCATCTGTTGTCTATTTCTCCATTTTCCTCATTTTTATACCCCTCACAGGACTTTTGGAAAACAAAATATTTAATTAATTTGCACTAGTAGCTCAATGAAGAGCATTGGTTTTGTAAACCGAAGGCTGGGGAATCATCAACCCCCTATTGCTCAGAAAAAGGAAATTTAAATTCCTACCCCTAGCCCCCAAAGCTAGGATTCTCGGTTAAACTATCTCCTGATAATCCCATACTCCAACATCTG